AAAGTTATTGATAAACGAGAACAAATATTTCTTTTTTTTCGATGCGAATTTGACACAAGATGAAGGAAATCGCTATTTCAATTTCGAATTAAAAAAAATATTTAGAATATTCTATAATAAAAAAGAGTTCCATCATAACTATATAGTTATAGTGAAGTAATACTCCGGGTTCTCACAAAACAAAAGAAAATCCTTTTTTCAAAACTCATTCCTTATTTTATTAGTTAATGATCTAGTGATTGGATCTCTATGCTTATTCCGATATAAAATGAAATATTCAAATGATTTTTCATTGAATGACTATTCATCTAATGACTATTCATCTATTGTATTTTCACGTAAATAGGGGCAAGAAAGTTCTATGGAAAAACGGTGGTTCAATTCGATGTTGTATAAAGGAAAATTAGAATACAGGTGTGGGCTAAGTAAATTAATCGATAGGTTTGGTAATCCTATTGAAAAAACCAGTGTAAGTGAGGGTCCGGTTAGAAACGATATGGATAAAAAGATTCATAGTTGGAGTGAAAGTTCTAGTTACAGTAATGCTAATCATTTAGTGGGTGTCAGGGACGTTCGTAATTTTATCTCTGATGATACCTTTTTAGTTAGAGATAGTAATAGGAATATTTATTCCATATACAGTTGGAATAATCACATTACTAGGTGCATTAACTCTTATCTTGGTTCTCAAATTTGTATTGAGAGTTCCTTTTTAAGTAGTAGTGACAATTCCAGTGACAGTTACATTTATAGTTCCATTTATGGTGAAAGTAGAAATAGTAATGAAAGGGGGAGCTCCAGTATAAGAACTAGCAGGAATGGTATTGATTTTACTCGAAGAGAAAATTCTACTGATTTCGATTTGACTCAAAAATATAGGCATTTGTGGGTTCAATGCGAAAATTGTTATGGATTAAATTATAAGAAACTTTTGAAGTCCAAAATGAATATTTGTGACCAATGTGGATATCATTTGAAAATGAGTAGTTCAGATCGAATCGAACTTTCGATTGATCCAGGTACTTGGGATCCTATGGATGAAGACATGGTTTCTCTGGATCCTATTGAATTTCATTCGGAGGAGGAACCTTATAAAGATCGTATTGATTCTTATCAAAGAAAGACAGGATTAACCGATGCTGTTCAAACAGGCACAGGTCGACTAAACGGTATTCCCATAGCAATTGGAGTTATGGATTTTCAGTTTATGGGGGGTAGTATGGGATCCGTAGTAGGCGAGAAAATCACCCGTTTGATCGAGTACGCTACCAATAAATTTTTACCTCTGATTCTAGTGTGTGCTTCCGGAGGAGCACGTATGCAAGAAGGAAGCTTGAGCTTGATGCAAATGGCTAAAATATCTGCTGCTTTATATGATTATCAATCCCATAAAAAGTTATTCTATGTATCAATCCTTACATCTCCTACTACTGGTGGGGTAACGGCTAGTTTTGGGATGTTGGGGGATATCATTATTGCCGAACCGAATGCTTATATTGCATTCGCAGGTAAAAGAGTAATTGAACAAACATTGAATAAGATAGTACCTGAAGGTTCACAAGCGGCTGAATATTTATTCGATAAGGGCTTATTCGATCCAATTGTACCACGTAATCCTTTAAAGGGTGTTCTGAGTGAGTTATTTAAGCTTCACGCTTTTTTTCCTTTGAATTAAAATTCACTTATTAAGTTAAGTAGAGCCTTAAGTCAAATTATTTTTATTTAATTTAGTTACATTTTTGTATTTGTAGCGAACAATTAGATAGTTTATCGGAATCAAAGTAAAAATTCTAAGGAAGAATTTCTTTTTTCTTTGGTGACATAATCATAATATTTAATTGTAAATTGTATAAAGAATCGTGCGGATAATTCTTTTTTTTATACCGATATTACTGATTATTAATTAGGAAACCTCTATCTCTATCAACAAGATAAAAAAAAATGGTTCCTTCTTCGAAATTCAAATTGGGCAAGGCAAATAAAATAAACCTAAGGTCATCTTTCCTTCTTGCTTCGTATGTATAGTATATATAATTCAAATATAGAAAATAGAGATATAGAGTATCTTTTCTTTCTACTCTATCTTCCGAGAATCTCTATTTTTACTAAGAATCCTGTTGTTGGATTGAATTCTAACGAATCCTTCGGGAATTTGTAAGAAACTCTTTATTTCTTTATTTATTAAATAAAATAAAAATGAGAATTCAATTCTAATTTTAAGACAAGAATAGAATAGATTATCATACGTATATTTCTATATTTCATGTAGAAAGATAAAGAAGAATAAGTCTCATTTATTTAATTATCTATTCCTTGCACTTATTATTTAATATATATACTCACTTAGATATACTCAATCTAATTATATACGAATTATAATTATTCTAAGATATCTTTCTAACAATAACAGGTACAAATATTAAATCGAGGTACCCATTCTATGACAACTCTTAACAACTTACCCTCTCTCTTTGTGCCTTTAGTGGGCCTAGTATTTCCGGCAATTGCAATGGCTTCTTTATCTCTTCATGTTCAAAAAAACAAGATTTTTTAGATTCGATAGGTGCAAATCTTATCTATTCTTTTTCAAGACTTAGATATAGATAACACAGATATCTATTTAGTAGTAGTAGAATATGGCGGTTTCCTCCGAACATAGATCTTATGTATGCGTAAATATATGGGTAAATAAATTATAGCAATTTTCAAATAGATCGGAATCGAGGTGGATGTATGAAATGTAAAGTCAATGTATCTATATGTGGATATCTATAGGAGATCATAGAAAAGGGATATTCTTATTTTAGACCTAACCAATTGGATCTAACCAATTAGATGAATTACTTCTAAAGGGTTACATCCGAATGATGCTAGTTGATGAGAGTTACTTCGGAAACAAAAAAAGGAAAGTCAAATTCATTTGGACTATTTTCTCAATTCCAATAAAATGCAACTGGATCTAGTATGAGTTGGCGATCAGAACATATATGGATAGAACTTATAGTGGGGTCTCGAAAAATAAGTAATTTCTGCTGGGCCTTTATCCTTTTTTTAGGTTCACTAGGATTCGTATTAGTTGGATCTTCCAGTTATCTCGGTAAGAATTTGATATCTTTAGTTCCCTCTCAACAAATTCTTTTTTTTCCACAAGGGATCGTGATGTCTTTCTACGGTATCGCAGGTCTCTTTATTAGTTCCTATTTGTGGTGCACAATTTCGTGGAATGTAGGTAGTGGCTATGATCGATTCGATAGAAAAGAAGGAATAGTGTGTATTTTTCGTTGGGGATTTCCTGGAAAAAATCGTCGCATCTTCCTACGATTTCGTATGAAAGATATTCAGTCCATCCGAATAGAAGTTAAAGAGGGTATTTATGCTCGTCGTGTCCTTTATATGGAAATCAAAGGACAGGGGGCCGTTCCCTTGACGCGTACTGATGAGAATTTGACTCCGCGTGAAATTGAGCAAAAAGCCGCCGAATTGGCCTATTTCTTGCGCGTACCGATTGAAGTATTTTGAAATGAACTTGAACTGAAGAAGAAATTCTTTCCCATCGGCAGGGAAAAAATTCAAGAATTCTCTTTTCTTTCTTCAGCATAGCATAGCTTAATAAAGTTTTTTCAGAACGTTCATTCGATCCAAAGTAGACGTATATGGAACATCCATAAAACGAAACTTTTTTTGTCCGCATAAAAAAGAATTTATGCGTATGGAAATCCACTCAACTCAATTCAGTAAAAAACAAGTAAAAGTAACAAATCGAAATAAAATAATAGATTCATCTCGTATATCAAAACATTTCGGAATAAAGGATTTCTCTTTTTATTTTCAATATGAATTGATAGGTTAGATACAAATAGATCATATCTTGTAAATGCTCTCTCCTTTCTTTTGTCAATCGACCTTTCTTTTTTTTTTATCTTTTCTTTTGTGTTTCTTAATGATCAAAGGCAAAGGACTGCTTGTATCTCTTATAAGGATAACTTTTCTGTCTTGTTTTGCCACTCATTTTTGATCATTAGTTTTTGAATTTGTGATCGTTAGATCAGAATATTCTTCATAAATCTCGCTCCATTTTTCCTGGACTATAACTGTGGGTAGCCGGCCATTTTTTTTTTTCGAAAGATTTTCTTTTTTGATAGAAAGGACAAGGGGAGTTCTTTTGGCTTGAAATCCGAATAATATTCATTACTTGCTTGAATTGGTTGGTTCTTTCAAGCATTCATCGAAAAGGGCTTCGAATTTGATCAATTCAATTGAGGTATCTGGAAACAATATTTTTTCTTATTTCTTCATTCGAAACGGGCTCTTATTCTATTTCTGTATTCTTTCTAAATTCAAGGACTCATTACTAAATCACAAATAAAAAACAGGGAATAGATTCATAGGTCCGATGCCTTGGAATAGAACTTAGGGTTAATAGAAATAGTAGATCACATAGATTCAACAAATGAGGTGGGTTCATTAACAATTCAAAGATGAAAAAATGGCAAAAAAGAAAGCATTTCTTCCTCTTCTATATCTTACATCTAGAGTATTTTTGCCCTGGTGGATCTCTCTCTCATTTAATAAATGTCTTGAATTTTGGATTACTAATTGGTGGAATACTAGGCAATCCGAAACTTTTTTGACTGATATTCAAGAAAAGAGTATTCTAGAAAAATTCATAGAATTGGAAGAACTCTTACTCTTGGACGAAATGATAAAAGAATACCCGGAAACACATCTACAAACACTTCGTATAGGAATCCACAAAGAAACGATCCAATTGATCAAGATGCACAATGAGGATCATATCCATATGATTTTGCACTTATCGACAAATATAACCTCTTTCATTATTTTAAGTGGTTATTCTATTCTGGGTAATGAAGAACTTGCTATTCTTAACTCTTGGGTTCAAGAATTCCTATATAACTTAAGTGACACAATAAAAGCTTTTTCTATTCTTTTATTAACTGATTTATGTATCGGATTCCATTCGCCCCATGGTTGGGAACTAATGATTGGCTATGTCTACAAAGATTTTGGATTTGCTCACAACGATCAAATTATATCTGGTCTTGTTTCTACTTTTCCAGTCATTCTGGATACAATTTTTAAATATTGGATCTTCCGGTATTTAAATCGTGTATCTCCATCACTTGTAGTGATTTATCATTCAATGAATGACTGATCCAACTATAATATTTGTTACTTTGTAACATAAGGTACATAAGCAAAGCATTTCAATTTTAAGACGTACTTACTCTTTCTACCCTACAGGGATTTCTCCTACTCCTATATTCCAGTAAAATGATTTCAGTACAGTAAATAGCAGAATTGTGGATAGGGAACTATACAAGCGACCTACCTAATTTTATTGTAGAAATTTTCGGGATCAATGATTGGACCATGCAAACTAAAAACACCTTTTCTTGGATAAAGAAAGAGATTATTCGATCTATTTCCGTATCGCTAATGATATATATCATAACTCGGACATCCATTTCCAATGCATATCCCATTTTTGCACAGCAGGGTTATGAAAATCCACGAGAAGCGACCGGGCGTATTGTATGTGCCAATTGCCATTTAGCTAATAAGCCCGTGGATATTGAGGTTCCGCAAGCGGTACTTCCTGATACTGTATTTGAAGCGGTTGTTCGAATTCCTTATGATATGCAAGTTAAACAAGTTCTTGCTAATGGTAAAAAGGGAGGTTTGAATGTGGGGACTGTTCTTATTTTACCTGAGGGATTTGAATTAGCCCCCCCCGATCGTATTTCGCCCGAGATGAAAGAAAAGATAGGAAATCTGTCTTTTCAGAGCTATCGCCCCACTAAAAAAAATATTCTTGTGATAGGTCCTGTTTCTGGTCAGAAATATAGTGAAGTCACCTTTCCTATTCTTTCCCCGGACCCCGCTACTAATAAAGATGTTCACTTCTTAAAATATCCCATATATGTAGGTGGGAACAGAGGAAGGGGTCAGATTTATCCCGATGGGAGCAAGAGTAACAATACAGTTTATAATGCTACAGCGGCTGGTGTAGTAAGTAAAATCATACGAAAAGAAAAAGGGGGGTACGAAATAACCATATCGGATGCGTCAGATGAACGTCAAGTGGTTGATATTATCCCCCCAGGGCCAGAACTTCTTGTTTCCGAAGGCGAATCTATCAAAGTTGATCAGCCATTAACGAGTAATCCTAATGTGGGTGGATTTGGTCAAGGGGATGCGGAAATAGTACTTCAAGATCCATTCCGTGTCCAAGGCCTTTTGTTCTTCTTGGCATCTGTTATTTTGGCACAAATATTTTTGGTTCTTAAGAAGAAACAGTTTGAGAAGGTTCAATTGTCCGAAATGAATTTCTAGATTCTCGGATTTCCAATATCAAGTTCGTAAAAAGAATCAAATTCTTGTTTTGGGAATTCAATTATGTTCTGTATATGTTATGTATGATCAAAAATTATGAAAAGCTTTTTGCTTGTTTCTATTCCAGATGTCGATATCGGGAATTATTTGTACCGCATTCCTAGTCATAGTATGTATATTGTGAAGAAGATTATTTTACTTTATCCCTTCTTTTTTTTTTCAAGCCAAATTCGAGCGGTGTCACTAGGTCACTCTTGTGAGATTGAAATGTCATAGAATGGATCAATCTTTTTCTATTCTAATAGAATAACATCTAAAATTTCACTGGATACTAAACATAAGATAAGTAAGTGGAGAATAGAAAACAAAGGATTATTCGCCTTCTTCTTCTTAGTCTTTTCTTTGACACAAGAAAGGAATTTTCTACATTTCTTTCTTGTGTCTACATAAAAACGGTTTTTGATCCCGTTCGTCAAAAATTACTATCCTTATTAGTTTCTATTTTTTCCATGTTTATCAGAACCCTTTTTTTATATTTATTACGTATACATATAGAAAGTAGTGAACAAACAAAAAAAAAATAGAGGGAAATCTTTTGATAAAATAGAACTTAATGGACTTAGAAAAAATTCAACTTTGATGAGATACTAAATAGAGTAGAGTAAGGATAAGGATCTATTCGAAAAGGATTTGCTTTGCATAATAGCTGATCGACAGAAATATATATTGTAATTGTGTCATTCAGGAAAATGAAATCGAGCGATTCCTTCTAACTTTGAAAGATAGATAAGATACTATCCGCGAATAAGGGATGCTCTAAATTAATTAATGAAGTTTTCAAAAACATTATAAGAAATGAAGTTTTTTTTCAAAATAGGGAAAAGTTCTTTTTTTTTATTTATACTAATAAAATATTATGAAAGCTTAAGAAGGCTTAAGAAGGCAAGGATCCACTTGCCTTCTTAAGCTTTCATGTCTCCAACTCAGTTCATCTTATTATTAGATTATTACAGAGATGAACCCAACCCGGAGTATGAACCATAAAAGAAAATACCTATTAAACCGATCACAAGAATACCAGTTACAGTACCTATTATCCAAAGAGGAATCCTTCCAGTAGTATCGGCCATTTATCCCGCTTCC